GCTAGCGTAGCTTAACTAGAGCATAACTCTGAAGATGTTAGGGTGGACCTTGAAACGGTTCCGCAAGCACAAAGGCTTGGTCCTGACTTTACTGTCGGCTCTGGCTAGACTTACACATGCAAGTATCCGCACCCCTGTGAGAATGCCCTCCAGTTTCCCGCCCGGAGACAAGGAGCCGGTATCAGGCACGGTTAACACCAGCCCATGACACCTTGCTTAGCCACACCCTCAAGGGACATCAGCAGTGATAAATATTAAGCCATAAGTGAAAACTTGACTTAGTTAAAGCCTAGAGAGCCGGTAAAACTCGTGCCAGCCACCGCGGTTATACGAGAGGCTCAAGTCGACAGACAACGGCGTAAAGAGTGGTTAGGGAAAATTTTTAAACTAAAGCCGAACGTCCTCAAAGCTGTTTAACGCTTCCGAGTTAAGAAGACCCATTACGAAAGTAGCTTTACTCAACCTGACCCCACGAAAGCTGTGAAACAAACTGGGATTAGATACCCCACTATGCTCAGCCCTAAAATTTGATAGGTCCCTACGCCCCCTATCCGCCCGGGTACTACGAGCGTTAGCTTAAAACCCAAAGGACTTGGCGGTGCTTCACATCCGTCTAGAGGAGCCTGTTCTAGAACCGATAACCCCCGTTAAACCTCACCCTCCCTTGTTAATACCGCCTATATACCGCCGTCGTCAGCCTACCCTGTGAAGGACTAGAAGTAAGCAAGATTGGTAAGACCCAAAACGTCAGGTCGAGGTGTAGTGTATGAGAGGGGAAGAAATGGGCTACATTTCCTAAATCAGGAAATACGAACAATGGACTGAAATAAACATTAGAAGGTGGATTTAGCAGTAAGCAGAAGAATAGAGTGTTCTGCTGAAGTATGGCAATAAAGCACGCACATATCGCCCGTCACTCTCCCCGAGCTTAACACAAAAACATACCTAAAAAATTACATCTGCAAAGGGGAGGCAAGTCGTAACATGGTAAGCGTACCGGAAGGTGCGCTTGGAATAATCAGAGTGTAGCTTAGACAGAAAAGTATCTCCCTTACGCTGAGAAGTCGCCCGTGCAAATCGAGCCACCCTGACGCCCAATAGCTAGCCCGCCCTAATAAAACCAACATACCCTATCAATACCCACAAATACACTATCAGCATGAAACAAAACATTTTTCCTCCCCAGTACGGGCGACGGAAGAGGAACCAGGAGCAATAGAGAAAGTACCGCAAGGGAAAGCTGAAAGAGAAATGAAATAACCCAGTAAAGCCTAAAAAAGCAGAGACACAACCTCGTACCTTTTGCATCATGATTTAGCTAGCACACCTCGAGCAAAAAGGATTTTAGTTCGATACCCCGAAACTAGGTGAGCTACTCCAAGACAGCCTAAAAATAGGGCGCCCCCGTCTCTGTGGCAAAAGAGTGGGAAGATCTTTGAGTAGAGGTGACAGACCTACCGAACCTAGTGATAGCTGGTTACCGGGAAAATGAATAGAAGTTCAGCCTCACAAATTCTTTTCCTCAACTGTCTTTTAAGACGGTAGGACCACAAAGAAATTAAGAGAGTTAGTCAAAAGGGGTACAGCCCTTTTGAAATAAGACACAACTTTTCCAGGAGGATAAAGATCACACCCACTTTAAGGGAAAACGCTTTGGTGGGCCTAAAAGCAGCCATCCATGCGGAAAGCGTTTAAGCTCAAGACTTACCCCATCCCCAAAATACCGACAATTAATCTTAAACCCCTAAATCTACCCGGCCGCCCCATGCCTCCATGGGGGTGATTATGCTAAAATGAGTAATAAGAGGATGCTTGACCCTCTCCATGCACATGTGTACATCGGAACGGACCACCCACCGAACTTTAACGGCCCCAAGCAAAGAGGGAACTGTGTAAAAAATTAAATAACAAGAAAAACCCCCATACCTATACCGTTAATCCTACACTGGTGTGCCTATAAGGAAAGACTAAAAGAAAAAGAAGGAACTCGGCAACCACAACTAAGCCTCGCCTGTTTACCAAAAACATCGCCTCTTGAGAAAACAATATAAGAGGTCCCGCCTGCCCAGTGACCATATGTTTAACGGCCGCGGTACTTTGACCGTGCGAAGGTAGCGCAATCACTTGTCTTTTAAATGAAGACCTGTATGAATGGCATGACGAGGGCTTAACTGTCTCCTTTTTCCAGTCAATGAAATTGATCTTCCCGTGCAGAAGCGGGAATAATATCATAAGACGAGAAGACCCTGTGGAGCTTCAGACACTAAATCAGCCCTTGTCCAAAATCCCAATTAAGGGACTGAACACTAGAGTGAAGCCTGATTTAACGTCTTCGGTTGGGGCGACCTTGGGGAAAGAAAAACCCCCACGCGGAACAGAAGTATTATACTTCCAAAACTAAGAGCCGCCACTCAAAGTATCAGAAATTCTGACCAACTATATGATCCGGCCTAAACGCCGATCAACGGACCGAGTTACCCCAGGGATAACAGCGCAATCCTCTTTTAGAGCCCATATCGACAAGAGGGTTTACGACCTCGATGTTGGATCAGGACATCCTAATGGTGCAGCCGCTATTAAGGGTTCGTTTGTTCAACGATTAAAGTCCTACGTGATCTGAGTTCAGACCGGAGCAATCCAGGTCAGTTTCTATCTATGATATGAGCTTTTCTAGTACGAAAGGACCGAAAAGAAGAGGCCAATACCTCAAGCACGCCTCACCCCAACCTGATGAAAACAAATAAAGCAGGCAAAAGGGCATACCCTCCCCCAGCTTAAGATAATAGCATGTCAAGGTGGCAGAGCCCGGCCATTGCAAAAGACCTAAGCCCTTTCCACAGAGGTTCAATTCCTCTCCTCGACTATGTTATCAACACTTATTACCCTCGTACTAAATCCACTCATTCTAATTATTTTTATCTTATTAGCCGTAGCACTCCTAACCCTTGTAGAACGAAAAGTCTTAGGCTACATACAACTACGAAAAGGCCCTAATGTAGTAGGACCTTACGGCCTACTACAACCAATTGCAGACGGACTAAAACTCTTCATGAAAGAGCCCGTACGACCATCAACATCCTCACCACTCCTTTTTCTATTTATACCTATGCTCGCCCTCACCCTGGCCCTTACGCTCTGAACTCCTATGCCCCTGCCCTTCCCAATAGCAGACCTAAACCTAGGCATTCTATTTATCTTGGCCATCTCCAGCTTAGCAGTCTATTCAATCTTAGGCTCCGGTTGGGCATCAAACTCCAAATACGCCCTCATCGGAGCCCTGCGGGCCGTAGCCCAGACTATTTCCTACGAAGTAAGCCTAGGCCTTATCCTTCTAAACGCTATTATCTTCACCGGAGGCTTCACCCTTCAAACATTCAGTGAAGCACAAGAAAGCACATGACTGATCTTACCCGCCTGACCCCTAGCTGCAATATGATACATCTCAACATTAGCAGAGACCAACCGAGCGCCCTTCGACCTCACCGAAGGAGAGTCCGAGCTCGTCTCAGGCTTTAACGTAGAATACGCCGGAGGCCCCTTCGCATTATTCTTTCTAGCAGAGTACGCCAACATCCTCCTAATAAATACACTTTCTGCAACCCTCTTCTTAGGGGCCTCCCTATTACACTTCCTGCCAGAACTTACATCAGTCAATCTAATAACCAAGGCAGCCCTCCTATCCGTCCTATTCCTATGAGTCCGAGCCTCATACCCACGGTTCCGATACGACCAACTCATACACCTCATCTGAAAAAACTTTTTACCTCTAACCCTTGCCCTGGTAATCTGACACTTATCGCTTCCAATCGCCTTCACTGGGCTTCCCCCTCAACTCTAGCCCAGGAGCTGTGCCTGAAAAAGGGCCACTTTGATAGAGTGAATCATGAGGGTTAAAGTCCCTCCAACTCCTTAGAAAGAAGGGGCTCGAACCCTACCTGAAGAGATCAAAACTCTTAGTGCTTCCAATACACCACTTCCTAGTAAAATAAGCTAATTAAGCTTTTGGGCCCATGCCCCAAATATGTTGGTTAAAATCCTTCTTTTACTAATGAACCCTTATATTTTATCCATCCTCCTATTTGGCCTAGGCCTAGGGACAATAACCACCTTCGCAAGCTCACACTGACTCCTTGCCTGAATGGGACTTGAAATCAACACCCTCGCCATCATTCCACTTATAGCCCAACAACACCACCCCCGAGCAGTAGAAGCCACAACAAAATACTTTTTAACCCAAGCAGCTGCCGCTGCTATGCTATTGTTTGCAAGTACTACAAATGCCTGATTAACGGGACAATGAGATATTCAACAAATGACACACCCCCTCCCAATTACAATAATTACCCTTGCTCTCTCATTAAAAGTAGGGCTTGCACCCCTACACGCCTGACTCCCCGAAGTCCTACAAGGCCTGGATCTAACAACAGGACTTATCCTCTCTACCTGGCAGAAGCTTGCTCCATTTTCCCTCCTGCTCCAAATCCAAACTTCAAACTCCACCATGCTTATCTTGCTAGGCCTGACATCCACCCTTGTAGGAGGCTGAGGAGGCTTGAATCAGACACAACTACGAAAAATCCTAGCCTACTCCTCAATCGCCCACCTGGGTTGAATAATCCTAGTAATACAGTTCTCCCCATCCCTGACACTCCTAGCCCTAATTACATACTTCATTATAACCTTCTCAGCATTCCTAGTATTTAAATTAAACAAGGCCACCAATATTAACACGCTTGCCTCCTCCTGGGCAAAAATGCCAGCAATCACATCCCTTACCCCCCTAATTCTCCTTTCATTAGGAGGGCTGCCCCCACTCACCGGCTTCCTGCCTAAGTGACTTATTCTCCAAGAACTCACTAAACAGGCCCTCCCTCTAACAGCCACCCTGGCAGCCCTGACAGCCCTACTCAGCCTATACTTCTACCTACGACTTTGCTACGCCATGACCCTAACCATGTCACCAAATAACTTAACAGGGACAGCACCTTGACGACTTCCCTCCTCCCAACTAACCCTCCCACTAGCCACCTCGACCACAATAACAATCTTCCTCCTTCCACTCGCCCCCGCCGCAACAGCCCTAATAGCCATCTAGAGGCTTAGGATAGCATTAAGACCAAGGGCCTTCAAAGCCCTAAGCGGGAGTGAAAATCTCCCAGCCCCTGACTTAAGGCCTGCGGGACACTAACCCACATCTTCTGCATGCAAAACAGACACTTTAATTAAGCTAAAGCCTTTACTAGACAGGCAGGCCTCGATCCTACAAACTCTTAGTTAACAGCTAAGCGCCCAAACCAGCGAGCATCCGTCTACCTTTCCCCCGCCTGCCGGAAAAAAGGCGGGGGAAAGCCCCGGCAGGCAACTAACCTACTTCTTCAGGTTTGCAATCTGATATGTAGAACACCTCAAGGCTTGGCAGGAAGAGGACTCAAACCTCTGTCAATGGGGCTACAAGCCACCGCTTAGACACTCAGCCATCCTACCTGTGGCAATCACACGTTGATTCTTCTCGACCAATCACAAAGACATCGGCACCCTCTATCTAGTATTCGGTGCCTGAGCTGGAATAGTAGGCACAGCTTTAAGCCTTCTTATTCGAGCGGAACTAAGCCAACCAGGCGCGCTCCTAGGAGACGACCAGATTTATAACGTTATCGTTACCGCACATGCCTTCGTAATAATTTTCTTTATAGTAATACCAATTCTGATTGGAGGGTTTGGAAACTGACTAGTCCCCCTTATGATTGGCGCGCCAGATATAGCATTTCCTCGTATAAACAACATAAGCTTCTGACTACTCCCCCCATCTTTCCTCCTTCTGCTTGCCTCCTCAGGAGTTGAAGCCGGCGCCGGAACAGGCTGAACTGTGTACCCCCCACTATCTGGAAACCTGGCCCACGCAGGAGCATCAGTAGACTTGACTATCTTCTCTCTTCACCTGGCAGGCATTTCATCAATCCTGGGAGCAATTAACTTTATCACCACCATTATCAACATGAAACCCCCCGCCATCACACAGTATCAAACGCCACTATTTGTTTGGGCTGTTCTAGTTACCGCTGTTCTTCTTCTCCTGTCCCTCCCAGTTCTAGCTGCCGGTATCACTATGCTCCTAACAGACCGAAATCTAAATACTACCTTCTTTGACCCGGCAGGCGGAGGAGACCCAATTCTCTATCAACACCTCTTCTGATTCTTCGGGCACCCAGAAGTGTATATTCTTATCCTACCCGGGTTCGGGATGATTTCCCACATCGTAGCCTACTATTCTGGTAAAAAAGAGCCCTTCGGCTACATGGGGATGGTTTGAGCAATGATGGCCATTGGCCTACTGGGGTTTATTGTGTGAGCCCATCACATGTTTACAGTCGGCATAGACGTAGACACCCGAGCCTACTTCACATCCGCCACGATGATTATTGCCATCCCAACAGGTGTAAAAGTCTTCAGCTGACTAGCCACCCTTCACGGAGGAGCAGTAAAATGAGACACCCCGCTACTATGGGCTCTTGGCTTTATTTTCTTATTTACAGTGGGTGGCTTAACAGGAATTGTCCTTGCCAACTCTTCCCTGGACATTGTCCTTCACGACACCTACTATGTAGTCGCTCATTTCCACTATGTCCTTTCTATAGGAGCTGTCTTCGCAATTGTCGCCGGCTTTGTCCACTGATTCCCCCTATTCTCCGGCTACACCCTCCACACAACATGAACTAAAATCCATTTTGGAGTAATATTCGTAGGAGTAAACCTCACCTTCTTCCCACAGCACTTCCTTGGATTAGCTGGAATGCCTCGACGATATTCTGATTACCCAGATGCCTACACCCTTTGAAACACGGTGTCATCTATTGGATCCCTAATCTCCCTTGTAGCAGTAATTATGTTCCTGTTTATTATCTGAGAAGCCTTTGCAGCCAAACGTGAAGTCCTCTGAGTCGAACTAACCTCAACAAACGTCGAATGACTCCACGGCTGCCCTCCCCCTTATCACACCTTTGAAGAACCTGCATTTGTTCAGATCCAACAAACTACACTAGAACACAAGTAAAAACCGTCCCTGCCTAAACGCACCTACGAGAAAGGGAGGAGTCGAACCCCCATAAATTGGTTTCAAGCCAGTCACATAGCCGCTCTGCCACTTTCTTCATAAGACACTAGTTAAACCGTCCATAACACTGCCTTGTCAAGGCAAAATCGTGGGTTAAACCCCCGCGTGTCTTGAAATAAATGGCCCATCCCTCTCAATTAGGATTCCAAGACGCAGCTTCCCCTGTAATAGAAGAACTTCTTCATTTCCACGACCACGCCCTAATAATCGTGTTTTTAATTAGCACTCTAGTTCTTTACATCATTGTCGCTATAGTTACTACAAAATTAACTAACAAGTATATCCTAGACTCCCAAGAAATCGAAATTATCTGAACAGTACTCCCCGCCCTTATCCTCATTCTTATTGCCCTTCCCTCCCTGCGCATCCTTTATCTAATAGATGAGATCAATGACCCCCACCTCACAATTAAAGCCATCGGGCACCAATGATACTGAAGCTACGAATATACAGACTACGAAGAGTTAGGCTTTGACTCCTATATGATCCCAACACAAGACCTTGCTAGCGGCCAGTTCCGCCTCCTAGACACTGATCACCGAATAGTAGTCCCAATTGAATCCCCAATCCGAATACTAATTTCTGCCGAAGACGTGCTTCACTCCTGAGCCGTCCCATCTCTTGGTGTTAAAATAGACGCCGTCCCTGGTCGACTCAACCAAGCCGCCTTTATTGCATCCCGACCCGGCGTGTTCTATGGACAGTGCTCTGAAATTTGCGGGGCAAATCACAGTTTTATGCCTATCGTAGTAGAAGCTGTTCCACTTGAACATTTCGAAAAATGATCATCTTTAATACTTGAAGACGCCTCGCTAAGAAGCTAAATAGGACACAGCGTTAGCCTTTTAAGCTAAAGACTGGTGGCCCCCAACCACCCTTAGCGGATATGCCCCAACTCAATCCCGCACCCTGGTTTACTATTTTAGTGTTTTCCTGACTAATCTTCCTAACTGTAATTCCACCAAAGATTTTAGCCCATTCTTTCCCCAACGAGCCAACCCATCAAAGCACTGAAAAGCCAAAAACAGACCCCTGAACTTGACCGTGATATTAAGCTTCTTCGACCAGTTTATAAGTCCAACACTCCTTGGAATCCCTCTAATCGCCCTGGCTCTGACTCTGCCCTGAGTCCTATTTCCAAAGCCATCGTCTCGATGACTAAATAACCGCATACTAACCCTCCAAAGCTGGTTTATTAACGGATTCGCCCAACAAATCTTCCAGCCTATTAACCAAGCTGGGCACAAATGAGCTGCCCTGCTCACATCCCTCATAATTTTCCTGATTACCCTTAACATGCTAGGCCTGCTCCCATACACATTTACACCTACAACACAACTCTCCATAAATATAGCCTTTGCAGTCCCTCTTTGACTGGCAACTGTCATTATCGGCATACGGAATCAACCAACCCACGCTCTAGCCCACCTTCTCCCAGAAGGAACGCCAACTCCTCTTATCCCTATCCTAATTATAATCGAGACCATTAGCCTATTTATTCGACCACTAGCCCTAGGTGTTCGACTTACAGCTAACCTTACAGCTGGCCACCTGCTCATTCAACTAATTGCCACTGCTGCTCTAGTACTTATACCTCTTATACCAGCAGTAGCAGTTCTGACAGGAGCACTCCTACTGATACTGACACTCCTAGAGGTTGCCGTAGCCATAATTCAAGCCTATGTCTTCGTCCTCCTCCTAAGCCTCTACCTACAAGAAAACGTCTAATGGCCCATCAAGCACACGCATATCACATAGTAGACCCAAGCCCCTGACCTCTGACAGGCGCAGTCGCCGCCCTACTAATAACATCCGGATTAGCAATCTGAATGCATTTCCACACAATAACACTTATAGCCCTGGGTACAACACTTCTGCTTTTAACAATGTACCAATGATGACGAGACATTATTCGAGAAGGAACATACCAAGGCCACCATACACCTCCCGTTCAAAAAGGACTCCGTTACGGGATAATCCTATTCATCACCTCCGAAGTATTCTTCTTCCTTGGCTTCTTCTGAGCCTTTTACCATTCTAGCCTCGCACCAACGCCAGAACTAGGTGGATGCTGACCTCCCACAGGAATCACAACCCTAGATCCATTCGAAGTCCCACTACTAAACACTGCCGTCCTTCTAGCCTCCGGCGTAACAGTAACCTGGGCCCACCACAGCATCATAGAAGGCTTCCGAAAACAAGCCATTCAATCCCTAGCCCTCACCATCCTCCTTGGGTTCTACTTCACTTTCCTCCAAGGAATAGAATACTATGAAGCCCCATTTACAATTGCAGACGGAGTCTACGGATCAACCTTCTTTGTTGCAACCGGCTTCCACGGGCTCCACGTCATTATTGGCTCCACCTTTCTAGCTGTCTGCCTACTACGACAGGTACAATATCACTTCACCTCTGAGCACCACTTTGGGTTTGAAGCCGCCGCCTGATACTGACACTTCGTAGACGTAGTCTGACTCTTCCTTTACATCTCAATCTATTGATGAGGCTCATAATCTTTCTAGTATTAAAGCTAGTACATGTGACTTCCAATCACCTAGTCTTGGTTAAAGCCCAAGGAAAGATAATGAACCTAGTCACAACCGTAATTTTAATTGCCATTACACTCTCTACTATTCTTGCCATTGTATCCTTTTGACTCCCACAAATAGCCCCCGACCACGAAAAACTATCACCATACGAATGCGGATTTGACCCGCTAGGGTCTGCTCGCTTGCCATTTTCCATACGATTTTTTTTAATTGCCATCCTATTCCTTCTCTTCGACTTAGAAATTGCCCTCCTTCTCCCCCTTCCCTGAGGAGATCAATTATCATCTCCACTACTCACATTCACATGAGCCTCCGCCATTCTTATCCTCCTAACTCTTGGCCTGATCTATGAATGACTCCAAGGCGGGCTAGAGTGAGCAGAGTAGACAGTTAGTTTAAGAAAAACCTTTGATTTCGGCTCAAAAACTTGTGGTTAAAGTCCATAATTGTCTAATGACTCCAACTCATTTTGCTTTTTCATCAGCCTTCACCCTAGGCCTCGCAGGCCTAGCATTCCATCGAACACACCTGCTTTCCGCCCTACTATGCCTAGAAGGAATAATACTCTCCCTCTTTATTGCCCTATCATTATGAACACTTCACCTAGACTCTACAAACTTCTCAGCATCTCCCATAATTCTACTAGCCTTTTCAGCATGTGAAGCCAGCGCAGGACTAGCCCTTCTAGTTGCCACCGCACGCACACACGGCACCGACCGCCTCCAAAACCTTAATCTTCTACAATGCTAAAAATTCTCTTACCAACCATCATGCTCATCCCAACCGCCTGGCTTTCCCCCGCCAAGCGACTCTGGGCCACAACCCTTACCTACAGCCTAATCATCGCACTCGCCAGCCTAGCCTGATTTAACTCCCCCACAGAAACAGGATGGTCCTGTATAAACACATATATAGCAACCGACCCTCTATCAACCCCACTACTAGCCCTCACTTGCTGACTCCTCCCTCTAATGATTCTTGCAAGTCAAAACCACACCTCCTCTGAACCCATCGGGCGACAACGAATATACATCACCCTCCTCACATCACTGCAAGTCTTCCTAATTATAGCCTTCAGCGCTACCGAGGTAATCATATTTTATGTCATATTTGAAGCAACCCTAATTCCAACCCTAATTATTATCACCCGCTGAGGGAATCAAACCGAACGACTTAATGCAGGAACCTATTTCCTATTCTACACGTTAGCAGGCTCCCTTCCCCTCCTAGTGGCCCTGCTACTACTCCAAAATACCACAGGAACCCTGTCCCTCCTCACCCTCCAATATACCCCTACAATAGAACTCTCATCCTACGCCGACAAGTTCTGATGAGCTGGCTGCTTACTGGCATTCCTAGTTAAAATACCCCTTTACGGAGCCCACCTCTGACTACCCAAAGCCCACGTCGAAGCCCCTATCGCAGGTTCTATAATCCTTGCCGCAGTACTACTTAAACTAGGAGGTTATGGCATAATACGCATAATGACCATACTAGAACCACTAACCAAGGAGCTCAGCTACCCCTTCATTATCTTCGCACTGTGAGGCGTAATCATAACGGGCTCCATCTGCTTACGCCAAACTGACCTCAAGTCCCTAATTGCCTACTCCTCAGTAAGCCATATAGGCCTGGTCGCAGCAGGCATTCTCATCCAAACCCCCTGAGGTTTTACTGGGGCCCTAATTCTCATAATTGCACACGGACTTACGTCCTCCGCACTCTTCTGCCTAGCAAACACTAACTACGAACGAACCCACAGCCGAACTATAATCCTCGCTCGTGGCCTTCAAATCGCACTCCCTCTAATAACCGCCTGATGATTCATCGCTAGCCTCGCTAACCTAGCCCTGCCCCCTCTACCCAACCTGATGGGAGAACTAATAATTATCACCTCATTATTTAACTGATCCTGATGAACCCTGGCACTCACAGGGGCTGGTACCCTAATTACCGCCGGCTATTCCCTTTACATATTCCTTATGACTCAACGTGGGCCACTCCCTACCCACATAATGGCCCTTCACCCAACACACTCTCGAGAACATTTACTCATCGCCCTCCACCTCCTCCCCCTCATTTTACTGATCCTCAAACCAGAGCTGATCTGAGGCTGATCCGCCTGTAGATTTAGTTTAACAAAAACATTAGATTGTGGTTCTAAAGACAGAGGTTAAAGTCCCCTAATCCACCGAGAGAGGCTCGCTAGCAACAAAAACTGCTAATTTTTCGTTACCTTGGTTGAACCCCAGGGCTCACTCGTCCATAAAAAGCTCCTAAAGGATAACAGCTCATCCGTTGGTCTTAGGAACCAAAAACTCTTGGTGCAAATCCAAGTAGCAGCTATGTTAGACAAAACTATAGAAATGAACATAATCCTAGCCTCACCCCTCCATATAACATCCTGCATAATACTAGTACTCCTAACCCTCTCTTACCCAATCCTAACCTCCCTATCCCCTAAGCCTCTAAAAAACGACTGAGCCGTTAGTCATGTGAAGACAGCAGTAAAACTAGCCTTCCTCATCAGCCTCCTACCCCTATTCCTATTTCTCAATCAAGGCACAGAAACAATTGTAACTGACTGAAAGTGAATAAGCACAGACACCTTTAATATCTGCATCAGCCTTAAATTTGACCTCTTCTCAACCATCTTCACCCCGATCGCCCTATTCGTAACATGGTCCATTCTAGAGTTCGCCTCATGATACATACACGCAGACCCCAACATAAATCGTTTCTTCAAATACCTGTTAATTTTTCTCATCGCCATAATCATCCTAGTAACCGCAAACAACATATTCCAACTATTTCTTGGCTGAGAAGGAGTTGGAATCATATCATTCCTCCTTATCGGGTGATGGTACGGCCGAGCAGACGCCAACACAGCAGCCCTGCAAGCAGTCCTCTACAACCGAGTTGGAGATGTCGGACTAATCTTCACAATAGCATGATTTGCCACCAACCTAAACTCATGAGACCTACAACAGGTATTCACTGCCTCTAAAGACATAGACCTAACATTTCCTCTGCTAGGACTAATCATTGCTGCCACTGGCAAGTCGGCCCAATTTGGCCTCCACCCATGACTTCCTTCCGCCATAGAAGGCCCCACCCCCGTCTCAGCTTTACTTCACTCAAGCACAATGGTTGTTGCAGGCATCTTCCTCCTTGTCCGAATAAGCCCTCTATTAGAAAACAACCCAACAGCTCTAACCACCTGCCTGTGCCTTGGCGCACTAACCACCCTGTTTACTGCAACTTGCGCTTTGACCCAAAATGACATCAAAAAAATCGTTGCATTCTCAACATCTAGTCAGCTCGGACTAATGATAGTTACAATCGGCTTAAACCAACCTCAACTTGCCTTCCTGCATATTTGTACTCACGCCTTTTTTAAGGCTATACTATTCCTCTGCTCCGGGTCTATCATTCACAGCTTAAATGATGAACAAGACATCCGAAAAATGGGGGGAATAAATCACCTCACACCATTCACATCATCTTGCCTCACCCTGGGCAGCCTTGCCCTCACAGGTACCCCCTTCCTAGCCGGCTTCTTCTCCAAAGATGCCATCATCGAAGCACTAAACACTTCATACCTTAACGCCTGAGCCCTCCTCCTAACCTTACTAGCCACCTCTTTTACAGCTGTCTACAGTCTACGAGTCGTATTCTTTGTATCCATAGGAAGCCCCCGATTCAACCCCCTCTCACCTATCAATGAAAACAACCCCACAGTAATCAACCCCATCAAACGACTAGCCTGGGGCAGCATCATCGCCGGCCTATTAATCACATCTAATATGCTTCCAATAAAAACACCAGTCATATCCATACCTCCAATCCTAAAACTAGCAGCCCTCACCGTCACCATCCTGGGAGTTTTAACTGCCATCGAACTAGCCTCCTTAACAAACAAACAATTTAAAACAACCCCTAACCTAAATACCCACCATTTCTCCAACATACTGGGCTTCTTTCCAGCCATCATCCACCGACTTCCCCCAAAACTAAGCCTTGTTCTAGGACAAACCATTGCTGCCCAAGCAGTAGACCAGACATGACTAGAAAAAACAGGCCCTAAAGCAATTATCTCTCTCAATAAACCACTTATCGAAACCACCAACAACATCCAACAAGGCATAATCAAAACTTACCTATCCCTTTTCTTCTTCACCCTTGCCCTAGCATTACTCCTCCTAATAACTAGACAGCCCGAAGCGCCCCCCGACTTAACCCACGAGTTAGCTCCAACACTACAAATAAAGTCAAAAGCAACACTCACGCTCCCATAATCAAGACTCCCCCTCCCATTGAATACATTAAGGCCACCCCTGCAATGTCACCACGAAACAGTGAAAACTCCCCAAACTCATCCGCTGAGGTCCAAGACCCCTCATATCACCCACCTGAAAAATAACCCGAAACTATAACTGCCCCTGACATATAAACTAGCATCACCCCTAACACAGGTCAGCTCCCCCACCCCTCAGGGTAAGGCTCAGCGGCAAGCGCCGCCGAATATGCAAACACAACCAGCATCCCTCCCAAATAAATTAAAAACAAAACTAATGACAAGAAAGAACCACCATGCCCCACTAATACCCCACACCCTGCTCCAGCAACCATCACTAGCCCCAAAGCTGCAAAATAAGGAGAAGGGTTAGAAGCAACTGCCGCTAGCCCTAAAACTAAACAAAACAAAAACAAAAAGAAAACATAAACCATGAGTTCCTACCAGGATTTTAACCAGGACCAGTGACTTGAAAAACCACCGTTGTTATTCAACTATAAGAACTAATGGCCAATTTACGAAAAACCCACCCACTACTTAAAATCGCCAACGACGCCCTAGTCGACCTCCCAGCCCCAGCCAACATTTCAGTGTGATGAAACTTTGGCTCTCTACTCGGACTTTGCCTAATCGCCCAAATCCTGACAGGCCTCTTCCTAGCTATACACTACACATCAGACATTGCGACAGCCTTTTCTTCTGTCGCCCACATCTGCCGTGACGTAAACTATGGATGACTAATCCGAAACATACACGCCAACGGCGCATCCTTCTTCTTTATTTGCATCTACCTTCACATCGGACGAGGACTATACTACGGCTCCTACCTATACAAAGAAACATGAAACATTGGAGTAATTCTTCTGCTACTAGTCATGATAACTGCCTTTGTTGGATACGTCCTTCCATGGGGCCAAATGTCATTCTGAGGGGCCACCGTCATTACAAACCTTCTGTCAGCTATCCCATATGTAGGCAACTCTCTAGTACAATGAATCTGAGGCGGCTTTTCCGTAGACAACGCCACACTCACCCGATTCTTCGCATTCCACTTCCTCTTCCCATTCGTCATTGTAGCAATGACACTAGTACATCTCATTTTCCTACATGAAACCGGGTCCAACAACCCAACAGGCCTCAATTCAGACGCAGACAAAATCTCCTTCCACCCATATTTTTCTTACAAGGACCTTCTAGGCTTCGCAGCCTTACTCATTGCCCTCATCTCCCTAGCACTATTCTCCCCCAACCTCCTCGGCGACCCTGATAACTTCACCCCTGCTAACCCAATGGTAACCCCGCCCCACATCAAACCAGAATGATACTTCCTATTCGCCTACGCTATCCTGCGGTCTATCCCTAATAAATTAGGAGGCGTTCTAGCCCTACTTGCTTCAATCCTGGTACTCATACTAGTGCCAATTCTACACACATCTAAACAACGAAGCCTAACCTTTCGACCACTAACCCAATTCCTCTTCTGACTCCTAATTGCAGACGTAATAATTCTTACTTGAATTGGAGGAATGCCAGTAGAACACCCCTTTATTATCATTGGTCAAATTGCATCCCTACTCTACTTCGCCCTCTTCCTCCTTCTTGTCCCTGCAGTAGGGTTGGTTGAAAACAAAATCCTAGAATGACGATGCAATAGTAGCTCAGCCCCAGAGCGCCGGTCTTGTAAGCCGGATGTCGAAGGTTAAAATCCTTCCTACTGCTGTCAAAAAAGAGGGATTCTAACCCCCGCCCCTAACTCCCAAAGCTAGGATTCTAAATTTAAACTATTTTTTGTACGTACATATATGTATTATCACCATTAAACTATATCAACCATTAAAATTAATAGTACTAAGTACATAACTGGTTTAGCAACATTAATTTATAAGAACACAATGAGACAATTATTAAATACAGATAAACGAAAAATTTACATAAGACATATTATTGATTTGTTCACATAAATTTGGAGTAAGTGATGTAATATGTTGGACTATTGACAAAAACTTATTGCCAAAAGAACATTAAATATCTGACATAAATAAAATTTATCGAAAACATTAAATGTAGTAAGAACCGACCATCAGTTGATTTCTTAATGCACACGGTTATTGATGGTCAGGGACAATTATTGTGGGGGTTTCACACTTTGAATTATTCCTGGCATTTGGTTCCTATTTCAGGGTCAATACATTAATAAAACCCCATTTAGTCTCTTGACGCTTGCATAAGTTAATGGCGGAAAACATTAGACTCATTACCCCACATGCCGAGCATTATCTCCAGCGGGTCAGGGGTTCCTTTTTTTTTTTCCTTTTCATCGGGCATTTCAAAGGGCAGCCCACAACAATAATTATAGGGGGGAACATACTTTAATCGGCCGGGAAAATTGAGGTTAAAGGAGGAAAAAATTTTACTTGGGAATTACAAAACGGAAATCAGGGACATAAAGGATTTGAAATTTCCCCAAATATCTAAAATTTCCCCCCCGGAAACAGGTTAAACCTCTAGAAATTTATGATGGGTGTCCAAAATTCTTATTATTGCAATAATTTAATCCGCTAGCGTAGCTTAACTAGAGCAAACACCATGCCCGCATCCAAAAATCTACTTATTTATATTATTGCAATAATTTAATCCGCTAGCGTAGCTTAACTAGAGCAAACACCATGCCCGCATCCAAAAATCTACTTATTTATATTATTGCAATAATTTAATCCGCTAGCGTAGCTTAACTAGAGCAAACACCATGCCCGCATCCAAAAATCTACTTATTTATATTATTGCAATAATTTAATCCGCTAGCGTAGCTTAACTAGAGCAAACACCATGCCCGCATCCAAAAATCTACTTATTTATATTATTGCAATAATTTAATCCGCTAGCGTAGCTTAACTAGAGCAAACACCATGCCCGCATCCAAAAATCTACTTATTTATATTATTGCAATAATTTAATCC